CTTATGGGCATCCTAATATTCTCGCAGAATTTATAGCTGGACAATTAAAGAATAGAGTTTCGTTTCGAAAAGCAATAAAAAAGGCTATTGAATTAACTGAACAGGCAGGTACAAAAGGAATTCAAGTACAAATTGCAGGGCGTATCGACGGAAAAGAAATTGCGCGTGTCGAATGGATCAGAGAGGGTAGGGTTCCTCTACAAACCATTCGAGCTAAAATTGATTATTGTTCCTATACAGTTCGGACTATCTATGGGATATTAGGTATCAAAATTTGGATATTTGTAGACGAGGAAGAGTAAACCTTTACTTAACTCGTCTTTACGTTATGTCGGAAATAAAAAATGACAAACTCTTTCATTCTTTTTCTGTTAAATAAAAAAATGGGCAATTCTATAAGGTTCAATAAAAATTCGATTAATTTTTGGATATTGAGGTAATTGCTATGCTTAGTGTGTGACTCGTTGGTTTTTTTAGGATTAGGATTCAAAAAGATGGATCGGCCCATACATAGTATGAACTAATAACTATAGAACTAATAACCAATTCATCGCTTCATATTATCTGCATATAAAGAACCGGTGACGATATGATACATTGGTTATATCATTGTAGCAACAGTAGCAACAAAAAGTTTTTTTTGCATAAAAAAACCAATCTGATTATAAGTTGTGAAGCAATAACAATAAAAATGCTGATAAATGGAAGGGTGAGAGAAAGAGAGAAAGAATATCAATGCTCTATATGATTCCAATATGAAAGGTCTATGAGTGATCTTATAAAGGATAATGATAATGTAATAAAGCATCAATACTAATTTGATTGATCTATAATTAGATAAATTTGTTCATAGAACAAAAAAATTAAGAGCCCCGAGTCAATAAAGACTGAGAAAATTGACTCAAGAACACATTTTTTTTATTAGGAGCTCCGTTGTAGAATTCAGGCCTAACCATTAATCGAGAAGCGATGGGAACGACGGAACCTGCGGATACATAAGATTCTATTGAAAACGAATCCTAATGATTCACTAGGTAGGATGGCGGAACAAACCCGGGAACAATCCACTTTTATTTTGAAAGCTCATGTCGTGGAATAACCCTACAACTGAAATATATCTTGAAAGAGTAAATATTCGCCCGCGAAAGTTTTTATTTTATATTTTATTGGATTTCTAAATTTTGATCCATTCGATATGATAATAAAAAAGACAAAACAAAATAAAGACTCATTATAACAAAATGACATTACTATAAATTCTAAATATAAAAATCAAATAAATATATGTTTAATTTATTATATAAATTATCAAAACACGATATAAAAATTTCTAATAGATTAAATAAAATAATAACTTAGATAAAATCTCAACGAATCCCGTGGTTCAGTATATTATTCACTAAATACATGTATATTTTTTTATAATTGTTTCATTCGCAAGGAGCTGGATGAGAAGAAACTCTCATGTCCAGTTCTGTAGTAGAGATGGAATGAATTGATAAACAATCATCAACTATAACCCCAAAAGAACCAGATTCCGTAAACAACATAGAGGAAGAATGAAAGGAATATCTTATAGAGGTAATCATATTTGTTTCGGTAGATATGCCCTCCAGGCACTTGAACCTGCATGGATCACATCTAGACAAATAGAAGCAGGGCGACGGGCAATGACACGAAATGTGCGCCGCGGTGGAAAAATCTGGGTACGTATATTTCCAGACAAACCGGTTACAGTAAGACCCGCAGAAACGCGTATGGGTTCAGGGAAAGGATCGCCCGAATATTGGGTAGCTATCGTTAAACCGGGTAGAATACTTTATGAAATGGGCGGGGTAGCAGAAAACATAGCTAGAAAGGCTATTTCAATAGCAGCATCCAAAATGCCTATACGAACTCAATTCATTATTTCAGGATAGGGGTGTAGAACCAAAGGAAAAAGGTCTTTGGAATGAAATAAAAAAACCTACAATTGTAGGTTTTTTTATTTATTTTAGACAAACAATATTTCTTTTTTTTACTTCGTACCTTTGCATCAAAAGAGCAAATAAAATAAAAAAAAATGATATGATTCAACCTCAAACCTATTTAAATGTAGCGGACAACAGCGGTGCACGAAAATTAATGTGTATTCGAATCATAGGAGCTAGTAATCGACGATATGCTCATATTGGTGACGTTATTGTTGCTGTAATCAAGGAAGCAATACCAAATACACCTTTAGAAAAATCTGAAGTGATCAGAGCTGTAATTGTACGTACTTGTAAAGAACTCAAACGTGACAACGGTATGATACTACGATATGATGACAATGCTGCGGTTGTTATTGATCAAGAAGGAAATCCCAAAGGAACTAGAATTTTTGGTGCGATCGCACGGGAATTGAGACAGTTGAATTTCGCTAAAATAGTTTCATTAGCACCTGAAGTATTATAAGTATAATAAAGATGAGACTATAATATACTTATAGCATTTGAATAAAAAAGTGAATAAAAAAGAAAAGATTAATAAAATATTCAAAAAATAGATAAAATTAATTAGTAGATTTGTCTCACGCATATATCTTTAACAATTCATAAAAAAAAATATATGAAAATCTATATATATAAAGAAAAAAAGTATGTTGATTATATCAAACTTCAGGGACAACAATAATTTTAGTTTATCATGGGTAAAGACACTATTGCTGATATAATAACTTCTATACGTAATGCAGACATGAATAGAAAGGGAACGGTTCGAATACCGTCTACGAACATCAATGAAAACCTTGTTAAAATATTGTTAAGAGAAGGTTTTATTGAAAACGTGAGGAAACATCAAGAAAGTAACAAATATTTTTTGGTTTTAAACCTACGGCATAGAAGGAATAGGAAAGGGCCATATAAAACTGTTTTAAATTTAAAACGGATCAGTCGACCCGGTCTACGAATCTATTCGAACTATCAACGAATTCCTAGAATTTTAGGCGGGATGGGGATTGTAATTCTTTCTACTTCTCGGGGTATAATAACGGACCGGGAGGCCCGACTAGAAAGAATTGGCGGAGAAATTTTGTGTTATATATGGTAATCTTTCTTATATCCAACTTAGATATGGAACTTTACTATTGGTTTGCTTATTTGTGAAAAAAAAAAGAGCAGGTTTATAATATCACTCCCCCCTGGCATTAGTTAATATTTTAAAGAAGTTTTACCCGAAATTGGGCTAAAAGAAGAAAAATAGATTCGTGGAAATTAAATTACTGAATCACTCCCGAACGGTAGACTTAAGATTCGGTTAGATAATGAAGATCAGATTTTAGGTTATGGTTTAGGAAGGATTCCACATAGTTTTATACATATGCTACTTACTGGAGAATAAAGAAAAAATTTAACTAAGTTGTTATGATTCAACCAAAAGGCATATAATTTATATACTCTGAAACAAAGCTTCAACTTTAATATTCTTTTCGAAGGGATACAATTCGAAAGTTGAAAATTGAAAGAAAACTTATTTCCTTTCAATAAGTAAATTCAAAATTAAGTTAAGGAATGACAAATATGAAAATAAGAGCCTCCGCTCGTAAAATTTGTGAAAAATGTCGTCTGATCCGTAGACGGGGACGAATTATAGTAATTTGTTCCAACCCAAGACATAAACAAAGACAAGGATAATCTTTCTAAAGTAAAAGAAACTCCCTAAGGGACCGAACATACAAAAAAGAAAGAATCCGTTTTGACATGAAATGGATATATCCATATATCTCTGACTTATATTTATTAGATGATAAAATATGACAAAACCTGTACCAAGAATTGGTTCACGTAGAAATGGACGTATTGGTTTACGTAAGAGCGCTCGTAGAATACCAAAAGGAGTTATTCATGTTCAAGCAAGTTTCAACAATACCATTGTGACTGTTACAGATGTACGAGGTCGGGTAATTTCTTGGTCCTCCGCGGGTACTTGTGGATTCAAGGGTACAAGGAGAGGGACACCATTTGCCGCTCAAATCGCAGCAGGAAATGCTATTCGGACAGTAGTAGATCAAGGTATGCAACGAGCAGAAGTCATGATAAAAGGACCAGGTCTCGGAAGAGATGCGGCATTAAGGGCGATTCGTAGAAGCGGTATAATATTAAGTTTCGTACGAGATGTAACCCCTATGCCACATAATGGATGTAGACCCCCTAAAAAAAGGCGTGTGTAAAAATAAACAAAACATTTCAATTCAAGAGAAATAAAATAAATAATTTAATGATTTGATCAAATAAAAATATTACTATGGTTCGAGAGAAAGTAATAGTATCGACTCGGACGCTGCAATGGAAGTGTGTTGAATCAAGAATAGATAGTAAGCGTCTATATTATGGACGTTTTATTCTGTCTCCACTTATGAAAGGTCAAGCCGATACAATAGGCATTGCAATGCGAAGAGCTTTGCTTGGAGAAATAGAAGGAACATGTATCACACGCGTAAAATCTGAGAAAATACCACATGAATATTCTACCATAGTAGGTATTCAAGAATCAGTACATGAAATTTTAATGAATTTGAAAGAAATTGTATTGAGAAGTAATCTGTATGGAATTCGTGGCGCGTCTATTTGTGTCAAGGGCCCCCGACCTGTAACTGCTCAAGACATCATCCTACCCCCTTCTGTAGAAATTGTTGATAATACACAGCACATAGTTAACCTAACAGAACCAATTAATTTGTGTATTGAATTACAAATTGAAAGGAATCGCGGATATCATATAAAAACACCAAATAACTGTCAAGACAGAAGTTATCCTATAGACGCTGTATTCATGCCTGTTCGAAATGCAAACCATAGTATTCATTCTTATGTAAATGGGAATGAAAAAAAAGAGATACTTTTTCTCGAAATATGGACAAATGGAAGTTTAACTCCAAAAGAAGCACTTCATGAAGCCTCACGGAATTTGATTAAGTTATTTATTCCTTTTTTACATGCAGAAGAAGATAAATTACATTTAGAAAACAATCAACACGA